TTGTAGCAATGAAATACTATTGTCCTCCCCGATATATGATCAATTACAAATATCTATGATATGTCTTCTCTATAAAGGACCGGAAATACCTTGCTTACGTATCATTGGAAAGTGCATTAACATAAATACGGCAGTAAGGAGAGGCAATACAAAAGTGTGTAAACTATAAAAACGAGTTAAAGTGGATTGGCCCACACTAGCACTTCCACGTAATAACTCTACTAAAGGCGATCCTATTACAGGAATAGCTTCAGGTACGCCTGTCACGATTTTTACTGCCCAATAACCAATTTGGTCCCGAGGTAAGGAATAACCAGTTACACCAAAAGATGCAGTCAATACAGCCAAAACCACACCCGTAACCCAAGTTAATTCGCGAGGTTTTTTAAATCCACCTGTGAGATACACACGAAATACGTGCAGGATCATCATGAGAACCATCATACTTGCTGACCATCGATGAACTGATCGGATTAACCAACCAAAGTTGGCCTCAGTCATGATGTATTGAACAGAGGAAAAAGCCTCTGTAACGGTTGGACGATAGTAAAAAGTCATAGCAAAACCCGTAGCTACTTGTACTAGAAAACAAGTAAGTGTGATCCCCCCTAAACAATAAAATATGTTGACATGAGGAGGAACATATTTACTAGTTATATCATCTGCAATCGCCTGAATCTCAAGACGTTCCTCAAACCAATCGTATACTTTATTGAGATAGGTAACCCAATGGAACTCCCCCTCTGAGAACCGTATATGAGAATTTCATCTCGTACGGCTCAAGCGGAAACACACAAATACTGATTTCAACGGATATATAATAGAAAATGAAAAACTTCATTAACCACTTGATTCGATTTGCCTCGAAGATACGAAGTAACAAAAATCCGGAATCTCTTCTTTGTGATGATAATGCCAAAAAATATCAAGTTGGCTCATCTGTCTTTCTTTATGTTGATCGTTACAGGCCTCTTGAATCTTCTCTTCCCTATTTTTTATTTGTTATTTTATTTGATTTATTGTTTTTTTTTTTTTGTGCGTACTGCGGATTTACTCTTGTTTTACTATTGATAGGAATTCTCTTGTTGAGACCCTATGAATCAATTGAAACCTCAGATTCATACTAGAACCACGATGATTTAGCCTCAAGCTAAACTCAAAGGTTCTCTGAGTAAGAACCTTTGATGATCACTTATTGAATGAATGGATGTAATGACTCAACAAAATCTAGAGAAAGAGTTATCCTTCGGTCAAAATAAATCTGAAGGAATAAAATTCGTTTGATTTAGGAAATACCTATTTGAATTTTTTTTGAGTCCGGTTGCGAGGTCTGAATAAATAGTAGGTATGAATCATAGTTCAAATATTTCTTTTCTTGATCTATTCTATATATTCCGTGCTCCAGATACTAGAATAAATATCCGACGAGGTAGAATCATCTTGATAGAGATAACAGGTCCATTCTATGTATTATCAATAGGATCAATTATAACAAGTCACACACTCATATTCCGGAAATACCGAAACAAAAAAATTCCACGGTCGAACTACCAGAATAGAATGGTCTAGAAATCCAAGTCTAAAGTAATTTTTTCTTTGATTGAAAGACTAGGACTTCATAGTTCTTATAAACCTAACTCATTGAAATTCCATCCAGTAAAACGGAAGAATTATAAATTTCCAAAATAATAGATAGGAATATCGCAAATAGAGCCATTGCGACCCCCATAAGTGGTGTAGTCCCCCATCCCGGAGCTACTTTACCATATTCCGAATTCAATGGTTTCAATAAATCCCCTACAGTAGTTCGTCTTGGCCCAGATCTAGAACTATCCTCAACGGTTTGTGTAGCCATAAATCCTATTTAATGATTGGTTGAGATCTGTTGACTTTGTATACTATTCCGTTGTAGTTGTAAATAAACGATCTTATCGTAGATCCATTGTGATCTTGAAATTATCTAAAAATGGAAACAGCAACCCTAGTCGCCATCTCCATATCCGGTTTACTTGTAAGCTTTACTGGGTACGCCTTATATACCGCTTTTGGGCAACCCTCTCAACAACTAAGAGATCCATTCGAAGAACACGGGGACTAGTTGAAGTAATGAGCCTCCCAATATGGGAGGCTCATTACTTCAATTAAATTATTTCGAAAGGTTATTTCATTTTTTTAGTCGGAACCTTAGGTGGTTCTCGAAAAAAGATAGCGAAAAAAATTATCCCTAAAGTCGAGACTAAAAGGAATGTATAAACCAATGCTTCCATGGATTCGATCGTGGTTTACAATTATAGCTTCCACACCTATTCATTTGGGATCATTTATCATATCATATAAAGAAAGAAAAAAAGTCAAAGAAAGGTGATTCAAGTCAAGATTTCTCTGATACCCAATGTCAAATAAAAAAAAAATAGAGGCGAAAGATACCACAACAATGTCGTATCAGACTACTTGTCTCCTTGTAGTTGGATCTCCAAGTTTTTGGAATGCTCCAAATTCCACTTGAGCATCCAAATCTGGATCAATACCAGCAAAAACATCTCTGAACAAGGTTCTAGCGCCATGCCAAATGTGTCCGAAAAAGAAGAGCAAAGCAAACGTAGCATGCCCAAAAGTGAACCAACCCCTTGGACTGCTACGAAAAACACCATCGGATTTCAAAGTAGCCCGATCTAATTCAAAAATTTCACCTAATTGGGCACGTCTAGCATATTTTTTCACAGTAGCAGGATCAGAATAACTTACTCCATTAAGTTCGCCACCATAGAACTCAACAGTAACACCTACTTGTTCAACACTATACTTTGATTCTGCCCTTCTAAAAGGAACATCAGCTCTCACAATTCCGTCTTCATCTACCAAAACTACCGGAAATGTTTCAAAAAAAGTAGGCATACGACGTACAAAAAGCTCGCGCCCTTCTTTATCTCTAAAGACGGGGTGTCCTAACCATCCAACAGCAATTCCATCCCCATTGTCCATTGAGCCTGCTCTGAATAATCCCCCCTTTGCCGGATTATTACCAATATAATCATAAAAAGCTAATTTTTCGGGAATTTTAGACCAAGCTTCCGATAAACTAAGATTTTCGGCTAGCCCGGCACTAACTCTTCGATATATTTCTTGCTGAAAGTATCCCTGATCCCACTGATAACGAGTAGGACCAAATAATTCGATTGGGGTAGTTGCTGAACCATACCACATAGTTCCAGCAACAACAAAAGCTGCAAAAAAAACAGCAGCGATACTACTGGAAAGTACAGTTTCAATATTGCCCATACGTAATCCTTTGTATAGACGTTGAGGCGGACGAACACTAAGATGGAATAGGCCTGCTAATATGCCCAATGTACCCGCTGCAATATGATGAGAGGCTATTCCTCCCGGAACAAAAGGATCAAAACCTTCCGCGCCCCACGCTGGATTTACAGATTGTACTTTTCCAGTTAGTCCATAAGGATCGGACACCCATATTCCAGGACCATACAAACCTGTTACATGAAATGCGCCAAAGCCAAAGCAAGCTACCCCTGAGAGAAATAAATGAATTCCAAAGATCTTGGGCAAATCCAAGGAAGGTTTTCCCGTACGTTCATCACAGAATATTTCTAGGTCCCAATATACCCAATGCCAGATAGCTGCCAAGAAGCACAAACCGGAAAACACTATGTGTGCCCCTGCCACACCTTCATAACTCCAAATACCCGGATTTGTTATAGTTCCTCCTGAAATACTCCAACCGCCCCACGAATTGGTTATTCCTAAACGAGTCATGAAGGGTATAACGAACATACCTTGTCTCCACATCGGATCAAGAACGGGATCAGAGGGATCAAAAACCGCTAATTCATATAAAGCCATCGAACCAGCCCAACCAGAAACTAGAGCTGTATGCATTATATGAACAGAAAGCAATCGACCGGGATCATTCAATACGACAGTATGAACACGATACCAAGGTAAACCCATGGAAATACCTCTTTATCAAAGAAAAATAGACACTATGCCACTTTATTTTATCGCATTGGAAAAGACTATATATATATACTAACCATGTACCTAACCTTTTCAGTAGATTCCGTATCGGAAAGGATTAATATTTATTCCATTCCATTGAAAATAACGTGAAAATAACGGAACAATTTTGTTCGTAAGAACAAAGAGAAGCAGATCTATTCTATACCCGATAAGTACCAATACGCAATGGGAGGATTGGTCCCATTTTTGGGGAACGAATGGATAGATACTTGTTTATCATTCGAACGATCGATTTCTTCGTTCAAATTTTTTCTTTATTCATTCTGTCTTACTCTATAAACTTTCCAATCTATGTATCAAATAGAATAAAGAGAAAAAAGGGATGAAGACAATAAACCATTGATTGTTACGTTTCCATATTAAAGTGAAGTATAGTACTAAATTTTTTTCTTTAATTTAATGCCCATTGGTGTTCCAAAAGTACCTTTTCGGAGTCCTGGAGAGGAAGATGCGGTTTGGGTTGACATATAGTGCGACTTGTCAGACATATTGGGTCATATGGGATTTACCCGTTCTCTCCCCTGATCGAGATATCCTCTGTTTCGCCCAAGAGATATTGTATTGAGTGAGGCATCAATCAATCATTCGGAGCGTGAAGTGCAATTAGATCAATTTATTTTATATTGGGGATCAATATTATCAATTTAGAAGAATTTATGGTTTACTTGGACTGATAAAATAAAGTATCCAGGCTCCGTTCAGAAAATACCAAATCGATAACAAATTGTTAATATAATATATGTATGATTACCACTTGTATCATAAATGATTCTTATACCTACTATTACTTTATACCTACTATTACTATAGTAGTGATAGTAGTGATCCCAAATTGCCGACCAACGGAATAGTATGATGAATACATCAAATAGTTTTGGGAAAGCAAGACAAAAAAAAAGGAAGTCATAACAAAAAAATGGTACTGAGACCATTTGTCCTATATGTGCAAATAGAATTCGGAC